ATGATTCCGTACTACAGTTTGGTGGAGGAACCTTAGGACACCCTTGGGGGAATGCACCGGGTGCTGTAGCGAATCGAGTAGCTCTAGAAGCATGTGTACAAGCTCGTAATGAAGGACGTGATCTTGCTCGCGAGGGTAATACAATTATTCGTGAGGCTGCCAAATGGAGTCCTGAACTAGCGGCTGCTTGTGAAGTATGGAAGGAAATCAAATTTGAATTCCAACCTGTGGATACAGTTTAAACTAAGTAATTCTTGTTCGTCCCCTTTGTAAATAAACTCGGCCCAATCTTTTACTAAAAGGATTGAGCCGAATACAACTATTCTATATATATTATATATGTTTATTGTACCTCTCTATATTTATAGAGACTCGTTTAGATATATAAGCAAGATCTGAAATACAAAAAAAAATATTAAACAACTCAAACTTTGTATTATTGTGTTGGATCCACAATAAAGCCTCCGGATCCCCGAGATTGGTAGAATGGGTGTATTCTTATACATATTCTATAGAGTAGGTTCGGACCATGACTGTGTATATCAAGTTAAGTATAAGAACTCCTTCTACCCATCTTGTATATTGTCCTTTTCGTTCCGTATTGGAATAGAACTAATTATTCTTATATTAAATTTTTTAAATTAGACCATATTCTACGAAAAAAAAAGTTTTTTCATTTGATAAAAGAAAAAGCGACACTCTATTTATAGTTCTGGTTTTTCTGTAAATTTGACACAACACGGGAAACCCTGCTCTTTCTATGTTCTAATTTATAATAGAAAAAAGTTTATCATATTCATATATAACGAACCGATATCATGGAGTCTTTTAAAATCGAAAATTTTCTTTCAATATAATACCCATACATTATTAGTTAATAATCTGAATGGTTGGGTTTAGGTACTTATTCTTATAGTAAATGCTCAAATTTATTTTCATCGAATGACTATTCATCTATTTTATTTTCATGCAAATAGGGGACAAGAAAGCTCTATGAAAAAATGTTGGTTCAATTCAATGAAAGAGTTAAAATGCGAGTGTGGGTTAAGGGATATTCTTGGTCCTATTGAACAGAACAGTAAAAGGCAAAATTTGAGTGTAAATGATACGGAAAAAAACATTCATAGTTGGAGAAATAGTTACCATTCTAGTTACAGTAACGTTGATTATTTATTTCGTGTAATGGACATTCGGAATTTCATCTCTGATGATACTTTTTTACTTATAGATAGTAGGGGGGACAGTTATTCTATATATTTTGATATTGAAAAAAAAAATTTTGAGATTGACAACGATCATTCTTTTCTCAGTGAACTGCAAAGTTATTTTTCGAATTATTGGGATTCAAGTTATCTGAATTCTAGATCTAAGAATAATGATACCTATAATGATCCTTACACGTGTGAAACTAAATATAGTTGGAATAATCACATTAATAATTGCATTGACAATTATCTTTATTCTCAAATCCCTATTGAGAGTTCCATCCTAAGTGGTAGTGACAATTACATTTTGAATTACATTTTGAGTGAAGGTTTCAGTCTAAAAACTATCGCAAATGATAATAATTTAACTATAAGAGATAATTTTGATGTAACTCAAAAAAATAGGGATTTGTGGGTTCAATGCGAAAATTGTTATTTCTTAAATTTTAAGAAACTGTTTACAAATATCCACCTTAATATTTGTGAACAATGTGGATATCATTTGAAAATGAGTAGTTCAGATAGAATTGAACTTCTGATTGATCCGGGTACTTGGAATCCTATGGATGAAGATATGGTTTCTATGGATCCCCTTGAATTTCATTCAGAGGAGGAGCCTTATAAAGATCGTATTGATTCTTATCAAAGACAGACAGGTTTAACTGACGCCATTCAAACAGGTATAGGTCAACTAAAGGGTATTCCTGTAGCAATTGGGGTTATGGATTTTGAGTTTATGGGAGGTAGTATGGGATCCGTCGTCGGGGAAAAAATCACCCGGTTGATTGAATATGCTACTAATAAATTAGTACCCCTGATTATAGTATGTGCTTCCGGAGGAGCCCGAATGCAAGAAGGAAGTTTGAGCTTAATGCAAATGGCTAAAATATCGTCTGCTTTATATGACTATCAATCAAATAAAAAGTTATTTTATGTATCAATTCTTACGTCTCCTACTACCGGTGGGGTGACAGCCAGTTTTGGTATGTTGGGGGATATCATTATTGCCGAACCCGACGCCTACATTGCGTTTGCGGGTAAAAGAGTAATCGAACAAACATTAAATAAGACAGTACCCGAAGGTTCACAAGCAGCCGAATATTTATTCCATAAGGGTTTATTCGATCCAATCGTACCACGTAATCTTTTAAAGGGCGTTCTAAGTGAGATATTTCAACTGCACGCTTTTTTTCCTGTGAAAAAAAAAGTCGAGGATTAAAATAATTTAGTCGTGTCCAAAAGTATTTTTTTTTCGAATCAAAACAAAAACCAAAATACTGGGTATTTACATTTGTTTTGATTGGTGACACCTTAAATTATAGAATAGAGAATAGAAAGAATAAAAAAATGTGAATAATTAGATCTCCGTTTTTCGACGATTTCTTAATTAAGAAAACTCTATCAACAAGATAAAAGAACAACTTATTCCTTTTCTTTCTGCGAAATTGGTCAACTAAAACAAATTTCATGTTACCCTCTTCCATATGTATATATAATTAAAAACCAACTTTTTGTATCTTTCGATATTTTCTTTTATGTAAATCTGTATTAAAAATACCGCTTTTTCTAATGAATCCTTTGGCTAATTTATAAGGGCTAACTTATAAGAAACCCTCAATTTTTTATTGAATTAGTGGAATAGTATAAGCAAAGTAACCAATTAAAGGCTTAAAAAGAATCAATTCGATTTTTGTAGAAAGATTTTTTATTTTTTAGTTCTACATTCCTTGTACTTTATATATATTCACTTCTATAGAATTAATTAATTAATATAATAACATAATAACAACAACAAAAAATATAACAAACAAGTACAATATAGTAACTCGAGGTACTCATTTTATGACAACTATCAACTTTCCCTCTATTCTTGTGCCTTTAGTAGGCCTAGTATTTCCGGCAATTGCAATGGCTTCGTTATTTCTTCATGTTCAAAAAAACAAGATTGTTTAGGTCCTATAGTTCAAATTTCATTTTTAAAAGCTTAGGCGTGAATCAGAATATATATATCTATTTAGCAGAATGGTATATCGCGTGATTTTTTACGAACATAAGGGGTAGATTTTTTTTGATCTAAGTAATTTGATGAATAACTCTTAAACTTAAACTAAATAAATATATATATATATAAATATAACGTTTTAAGTTCATATAAGTATTTAATAAAAAGTAAAGCTTCATATCGGATAGAGTACTAGTTGATGACAGTTACATCAGAAACAAAGTAAGTAAAGTCAAAGTGGTGTGGTATTTTATTTTTTTTTATTAAATGGAATCAGATCTATTATGAATTGGCGATCAGAACGTATATGGATAGAACTTATAACGGGATCTCGAAAAATAAGTAATTTATGCTGGGCCTTTATCCTTTTTTTAGGTTCATTAGGATTCTTGTTGGTTGGAATTTCTAGCTATCTTGGCAGAAATTTGATATCTTTACTTCCCCCCCAACAAATCCTTTTTTTTCCTCAAGGGATCGTGATGTCTTTCTACGGAATCGCGGGCCTCTTTATTAGTTCCTATTTGTGGTGTACAATTTCGTGGAATGTAGGTAGTGGTTATGATTTGTTCGATAGAAAAGAAGGAATAGTATGTATTTTTCGTTGGGGATTCCCTGGAAAAAATCGTCGCATCTGCCTACGATTTCTTATAAAAGATATTCAGTCTCTTCGAATAGAACTTAAAGAAGGTATTTATACCCGCCGTGTCCTTTATCTGGAAATCCGAGGACAGGGAGCCATTCCTTTGACTCGGACTGATGAAAATTTGACTCCACGAGAAATTGAACAAAAAGCTGCAGAATTGGCCTATTTCTTGCGTGTACCAATTGAAGTATTTTGAAAGGAAAGCGTATTCATTCAAGGGAAGGAATTGTTTCGAATTTGACCAATTGTAATATTTGGAAACAATATAGTTTTTTTTTATTTATTCATTCGAATTCGAAATGGACTCTTTTTATATTTCTGTATTCTTTCAAGATTCAAGGACTAATTAATAAATAAAAAAATCAGAAATTAATGGATTGCATACTTTGTAATAGGTAATAGAAGTCATGTTTACTAGAAATATTAGATCGCATAGAGTCAACGAATGCGACGGGTTCATTAACAGATGAAAAAAATGGAAAAAAAGAAAGTATTTATTCCTTTTATATATCTTATATCTATAGTATTTTTACCCTGGTGGATCTCGTTATCATTTCAAAAAAGTCTGGAATCTTGGGTTACTAATTGGTGGAATACTAAGCAATCGGAAACTTTTTTGAATGATATTCAAGAAAAGACTTTTCTAGAAAAATTCATCGAAGTAGAGGAGCTCCGCTTATTGGACGAAATGATAAAGGAATGCCCAGAAACACATCTGCAAAAGCTTCGTATAGGAATCCACAGCGAAACGATTCAATTGATCAAGATGTACAATGAGGATTGTGTGGGTATTTTTTTGCACTTATCAACAAATATAATATATTTCCTTATTCTAAGCAGTTATTCTATTCTGGGGAATAAAGAACTTATTCTTCTTAATTCTTGGTTTCAGGAATTCCTATATAACTTAAGTGACACAATAAAAGCTTTTTCTATTCTTTTATTAACTGATTTATGTATTGGATTTCATTCGCCTCATGGTTGGGAACTAATGATTGGTTCTATCTACAAAGATTTTGGATTTGCTCATAATGAGCAAATTATATCGGGTCTTGTTTCCACTTTTCCAGTCATTCTAGATACAATTTTGAAATATTGGATTTTCCGTTATTTAAATCGTGTATCCCCGTCACTTGTAGTGATTTATCATTCACTGAATGACTGAAAAGAAATAAGATAGGCGGATAGAAATCCAATTCGAATTTCCAATTCTAATATTGCTTATTTTGTACATAACTAAAAGCAAACTATTCAAAAGTATACTTTCTCTTTCTATCCAATACGAGTAGTTCTTTTTATCTTCCAGTAATATTATTTATTATTTCACTAAATTCAGTTTGTTGTAAGTTTCAGTTAAAATAAATAGCAGAATCATGGATGGGGAACTATACTAGCAACCTACCTCACTTATTGTATAAATTTTAGGTATGAATGATTGGACCATGCAAACTATAAATAAATTTTCTTGGATAAAAGACCAGATTACTCGATCCATTTCCGTATCTCTCATGATATATATAATGACTTGGCCATCCATTTCAAATGGATATCCCATTTTTGCGCAGCAAGGTTATGAAAATCCACGAGAAGCAACTGGGCGTATTGTATGTGCCAATTGTCATTTAGCTAACAAGCCCGTGGATATTGAGGTTCCGCAAGCAGTTCTTCCTGATACTGTATTTGAAGCAGTTGTTCGAATTCCTTATGATATGCAATTAAAACAAGTTCTTGCTAACGGCAAAAAGGGGGGGTTGAATGTAGGGGCTGTTCTTATTTTACCCGAGGGATTTGAATTAGCCCCACCCGATCGTATTTCTCCAGAGATGAAAGAAAAGATAGGCAATCTTTCTTTTCAGAGCTACCGCCCCAATAAAAAAAATATTCTTGTGATAGGTCCTGTTCCCGGGAAAAAATATAGTGAAATCACTTTTCCTATTCTTTCCCCGGACCCTGCTACTAAGAAAGATGTTCACTTCTTAAAATATCCGATATATGTAGGTGGTAACAGAGGGCGAGGTCAGATTTATCCTGACGGAAGCAAGAGTAATAATACGGTTTATAATGCCACAGCATCGGGTATAGTAAAGAAAATTTTACGAAAAGACAAGGGTGGGTATGAAATAAACATAGTGGATGTTTCGGATGGACGTGAGGTGATTGATATTATCCCTCCAGGACCAGAACTTCTTGTTTCAGAGGGTGAATCTATCAAACTTGATCAACCATTAACGAGCAATCCTAATGTGGGTGGATTTGGTCAGGGAGATGCAGAAATAGTACTTCAAGACCCATTGCGCGTACAGGGTCTTTTGGTCTTCTTTGCATCTGTTATTTTGGCACAAATCTTTTTGGTTCTTAAAAAGAAACAGTTTGAGAAAGTTCAATTATCCGAAATGAATTTCTAGATTCGTGGATTTATCAACAGTTTGTAACAATACCAAAATTCTTATTGACTGTTCTTTGATAATTTTGGATCATCAAAAAATATCAATAAATAAGTTATTGAGAAGGTTGGTTTTTGTTTGTTTATATTATTTTTACATCTACAAAAAGTATGGAATTACTTATACTACATTCTTAGTTAGAATATAACTATTGCGAAGAAGATTATTTAACTTTTTTTTTTCACTTTCTTTTTTTTTTTTTCAACCGAAATTTAAACGATGTCCCTATTATCATATATCGGATTTCAAAGATAAAGTAAGGGAACAAATGATTCTAGGGGGCTTTTTGCCTTCCTGGTTTTCGACACACGACAAGGCATCTTACACATATTTTACCTATCGTGTGTCGAAATAATAATGAATAAGCCTTAATTCCTTTAGTCAACGATTAACAATTTTGGAAGAATTTTTTTATTTATTATTAGTATTAAATTTTTTTATTTATTATTAGTATTAAATTTTAATATTTATATTAGTATTAAATTTTAATATTTATATTAGTATTAAATTTTAATATTTATATTAGTATTAAATTTTAATATTTAAAGTCAAAGTAAAAGTAGTGGACAAACTGAAAGAATAAAATTAATTAAGTTAAAAGGGAACTTCTTGCATTCTATTTGATCTAGAAAAATAGCGATTTTATTGTGTCATTCAGTAAATCAAAGGATTCTTTTTTTTCTTCTAAGAATTTAGAAAGAATCCATAAGTACTATTGAGGAATAGATGTTCGGAATGACCAAAAAATGTTGTCAAAAACATCAAAGAGTTTTTTCGAAATAAAATTCTATAATTCTAATTTCTGATAATTTTATGCTAATTACATTAAAAATTTAATGGGACCTCCCCCTTCTTTGTTTGTCTAAGTCGAGGGGGAAGGCAGGTCCCGTTGAGTTCTTATACTTTCATATCTATACCTTGGGGCATCCAATTACTACAGTGATGAGCCCAATCCAGAATATGAACCATAAAAAAAAATACCTACTAAACCGATCACAAGAATACCAGCGACAGTACCTATTATCCAAAGAGGAATCCTTCCAGTAGTATCGGCCATTTACCCCACTTCCCTCCGCATTTCATCAAATGGTCGTGCTATAGACATAAACAGTCATTGATAATTATTAAACGAGGTCCTTCCGCATGAAATAAGTGAATTCTGACTCTATTCTAATTCTATATATTAAATATTTCGTTCTTTTTATT